ATCAACATATGTAACAAAAGAACATATCTAATTTAGCTCTTTCATGCCTACTATAACTAGTTATTTCGGTTTTCTACTGGCTGCTTTAACTATAACCCCAGCTCTATTGATTGGTTTGAATAAGATACGACTTATTTGAAATGAATTGAATGAACAATTCATAAAAATGAATATTTCTCTGAGATTCCAGGTGTTCCATGGTTCCTTTCCACATCAATTGCCAATTTTTGGTTATTGAGATTCACGGATAATTCAGATTAATATTTAGGGATAGATCTTACCCATCTTTTTATCCCCTCAAAAAACCGAAATATGATTGAAGTTTTTCTATTTGGAATCGTCTTAGGTCTAATTCCTATTACTTTGGCAGGATTATTCGTAACTGCATATTTACAATACAGACGTGGTGATCAGTTGGACCTTTGATTGAGTAACATTTATTTTTTTTGATTGACCTCCTCCCTGCGGGAGGTCAAATTCAAGTTTCAATTAAACTTTTTTTTGTTAAGTTTTTTTATTGTGATTCGACATAACATAAACGGAATCACGCTCTGCAGGATTTGAACCTACGACATCGGGTTTTGGAGACCCGCGTTCTACCGAACTGAACTAAGAGCGCTTTCTTATTACAGGAGATACGACTGTAGTGTAAAGAAAAGGGTTTTTTACCCCCAAACATATCTTGCATACGTATAGCATGCAAAAATGAAAGATTATGTCCAATTTCAATCGATCTTAATTAATCCCTCGTTACTGCCCATAAGAGAAGTAATAGGTAGGGATGACAGGATTTGAACCCGTGACATTTTGTACCCAAAACAAACGCGCTACCAAGCTGCGCTACATCCCTTTTTAAAGTTCTTGTACAGTGTCATTGTACAAAATCCCTGTCTTGTTTTCCACATTGTTATTTTCCCCTCTATCTATATACAATTTTCTTGTCATTTCTTCTTTTTGGTTTCATATAATAAAAGAATTTTATACATCTGAAACCTAACGTATAAAAAAAAAATTTTATTTATCTTATCGGCGTATCGTATAAAAAAAGAATTAAAATTTATCGGAAATGCTCAGGAAGAAGGGGTCATCTTTTTCTTTTTTAGGGACAGGAAAATCTCATCTATTGGTTCATTGTACATATCTATTTTAGTTAGGAATTCCGCGTAAAGTAAAAAAAAAAGAAAAATGATCTTGAACTACAACATCTGACCATACATATATGTATTACAATAAAGAAGGAGGATTTTCAATGCGAGATATAAAAACATATCTCTCCGTGGCACCTGTGCTAACTACTCTATGGTTTGGGTCTTTAGCAGGTCTATTGATAGAAATTAATCGTTTATTCCCAGATGCCTTGTCATTCCCCTTTTTTTCATTCTAGTTATTAATATGCGAAGAAATGAAGAAAATTAGGGATACAATTCTACGTGACGTGACTCAAATTTCGCCCCTTCCTTTTTTTTTTTCAGTTCTTTAGGATAGGAAGGAAAGAAAAAGAAAAAGTGTATTGAACCTCGACAAAAATCTGGTGAATCTAAGATCGAATTTGGGGAACAGAAATGGAAATGTGTATCCAGATCTAGGGCAGGATCCACGAAATCATAGCATAGAAAGAAGATACTTAAATGAAATATTGGGATTTAAGATAGGAATAATTGATAGTTAGAAAGAAATTGTATTACTTAATTATTACTTTATTATTAATTATTACTATTATTATTACTATTACTCTATTAATATTAATTGTAATTATATAATTACAACACATACAACACAACGAAATCTTTAGCTTTAGAAATGAAAATTGAATTTCAAGTTAGTAACTTCTATTGATTTTCTTATTGATTTTTTTGTTCTTTTATTCTTCTTCAGTTCGGGTCGAAAATAGAAGAAGTTAAGTCGATCCAAATCAAAAGGGGGTTCATGGCCAAGGGTAAAGATGTCAGAGTCAGAGTTATTTTGGAATGTACCAGTTGTGTCCGAAATGGTGTCAATAAAGAATCGCCGGGTATTTCTAGATATATTACTCAAAAGAATCGACACAATACATCCAGTCGATTAGAATTGAGAAAATTTTGTCACTATTGTCACAAGCATACGATTCATGGGGAAATAAAGAAATAGATGGAACGGAACGTGTGCGCGATCTTTCCAAGGAACAGGAAGAGGAAGAACTTTACATATTTAAGTTAACATATTTAACTTAACTTAACATATCTTAACATATATAATATAACATATATAATATACATAATATATACAATACAAACCAAACCCGATTTCATTTTATATATATATACATACATATGATGTGTATTATATATGATATGTATAATATAAACGATGCGAATCAAAGCCTATTTCGGTCAGATCTGAAATGAATAAAGAAATAGAATTTTAGAGATAAGGAATAAACCATGGATAAATCCAAGCAACCTTTTCGTAAATACAAGCGATCCTTTCGTAGGCGTTTGTCCCCAATTGGATCGGGGGATCGAATCGATTATAGAAACATGAGTTTAATTAGTCGATTTATTAGTGAACAAGGAAAAATATTATCTAGACGGGTGAATAAATTGACCTTGAAACAACAACGATTAATTACTATTGCTATAAAACAAGCTCGTATTTTATCTTTGTTACCTTTTCTTAATAATGAGAAACAATTTGAGAGAGCCGAGTCGATCCCCAGAACTTCTGGTCCTAGAACCAGAAATAAATAAACATACTCATCAATTGACTCAAAACTCCAATCGGAACTCAAGCTCAGATTGATGTTTTGTTCAAAAGGCCTAGAATCCCGATTTATTTCTTGTGTTATAAGAAATAAAAAATGGGGGAAGAAGAAATCTTTTTTTTATTGAAACATGTTCGTTCATTCCTATTACTTATCTTACTTTTTTTTATTCGATCTTTTCCCGGAGTTCATTCTCCGGGGAATTCTGTTTCAATTTCAATCATTTCTGTATTATATTTTATAATATCATATCCTTTATTTGATAATCTTATTGGAAATCATGTAAAGACAATTCTTATTTGATATAGATATTTGCGCAAGTATTTTACGATTAAGAAGCAATTGCTTCTTGTACAGATTTTGTATTAATCTACTATAATTATAGAATACCTTATTCTCACGAATTACTGCATTTATTCGAGTGATCCACAAACTACGAAAATCCCTCTTTTGCCTGCCTCTATCTCGATGAGAGGAAACCAAAGCTCTCATTTTCTGTTGAGTAGTCGTTCGAGTAAGTCTTGAATGAGCCCCAATAAAGGTTGATGCAAATAAACGAATTTTTGTTCGACGTTTCCGAGCTGTATATCCTCGTCTAACTCTGGTCATTGAATCAAATTAAACCTTAATGAATAACTAATTGATTTCTCTTCTTTCAGTCATCCTTTACCCCCCGTCAATTAATAACAAAACGGATTATTCCAATATATAAAATATAAATTCCAATGGCTTTTGCTACTATGACTTTCCCCAACCACGATTTTTTATTCCTTCCAGGCATTTTACCTGGAAATAAGAAATTCTAACGATACCAAAAAAAAAATAGTGGGTTCCATCGTTTCTATGGTTACTTTTTTTTTAAACGGTGAGGTCCTCTCTATACACCGGAGCCTCTTCTTTCATTTTATCAAATGTTATTGTTAACTTGTATAGTTCACACTCTTTGGCTCTACCCATCAATTATACAGTAATAGTTCTTTTCACAATAAGAGTTATTCATACAGTGACGGCATTTAATTATGAAAGTTGGCTAGGTAGCTGACCCTCTTAGTCCGTTCTTTCAAGAATAGGAGTATAACCTTTTTGCTTCTTATAATACCATTTCCTCCGCTTAATGGATAACCATTTGCCCCCAATGGAGAATTGCTTTTCATCTCAAATCTAGGTGATTGGATTTGCACCAATGTAAACCATAAATTCCAAACACAATATAGGTATATGATAGATCTTCTCTGTCTATCCTATTCATTGGTACTGGTCATTGATACTGGAAAATTGTCTCATTTGTTCGAACTCATGATCTGAACGAGTCGCACATACACCCTAGTGCATGTTCCTCGACGCTGAGGACATCCTCTAAGAGCGGGAGATTTCGTGACATTTCTTATTGGCTGTCTTGTGTTTCTAATAAGTTGTTTAATAGTTGGCATGTCGTATGTATATATAGAATTCTAGAATGGAATGGGTTGGTTTAGATCGATCTTAACCTGATGATTGATGATCATGAATTTTTTTTTCTATTCAATATCAAATCGCAGAAAATTCGAATTATGGTTTGAAATGGATTTACATGAAATTCCTAGTATTTTCATTTTCGACCGCTACAAGATCAACAATGCCATGAACTTGGGCTTCTGTTGCTGACATAAAAACATCTCTTTCCATGTCTTCGGATACAACCCATAAAGGATTACCCGTTCTTTGTACATAAACCTTTGTGAGGGTTTCGCGAAGTTTCAGTAGTTCTTCCGCTTCCAGGATAAATTCGCCTGCTTGTGCTTCATAAAAAGAACTAGCAGGTTGGTGAATCATAACCCTGATGATATTGATATAACATCATGAACGGTTCTTCTATCTTGCATGATTGGGCTAAAGTAAGGGATAAAAAAATATAAGAAAAAAAAAAATAGAATTGTACAACCGTACGGGCATCTTTTGTGCATACGGCTCCGCAATGGAATTTACTTTTTCTTTTTCTTCTCTTCTATTCTATTGAAGAAAGAAATAGAATCCATCCGATCCAGATCGTTGAATGATCCATTTACCACCCTTCCTTTCGTAGGAGTAAAAAAAATACTATGATGGTTCTGTTGCTTTATATATTTATTTTGTCTGTGATTTAGCAATACCAAAGTTCCTTTCTGATACGATCAAATAAGGAAAAAAATGATCTTTTTTTTTTTTTTTCATTTTTGTACTTTTTCTTTCATAACATAAATATCAGAAAGAGAATTCTGGTGTGGAAAAGAATGGTTTGTGACGCTGAAATGTACCCCCGACACATAAGATCAAATCCGAAATGACCTCTGTTTCATACTACTATCTCGACATAAAATCTCATGTTATGAAAAAAACAATAATGGTTTGCTCATATCGAACTCGAAGTGCCATGCTATTATTACTTATTATTCATATTCAATATGGGAAGGCATAGTATTCCTTTTTTTCAAATAAAAAAACTCATTGGCGCCAAGCGTGAGGGAATGCTAGACGTTTGGTAATTTCTCCTCCGACCAGAATGAAAGATCCCATTGAAGCGGCTAATCCCATGCATATTGTATGCACATCGGGTGGCACAAATTGCATAGTATCATAAATGGCTATTCCTGGTATTACCCATCCGCCGGGAGAGTTTATAAATAAATAAAGATCCCTAGTATCATCTTCTATACTGAGATATACCATGAGACCAACAAGTTGATTCGAGATCTCGCTATCAACTTCTTGGCCTAAAAAAAGTAATCTTTCTCGATAAAGTCGGTTGATTAGGACAAAATTGGTTCCCTTAGGAACCGTACGTGCACCTTTGGATGCATACGGTTCAAAAAAAAATTGCGAAAAAAAAGAATCAATGTGTCGATTCCAGTTCTATTTCTTTTTTTTTTCTGTAACAGGTTTTTGTTTTTCTAATGAAGGGGGTTTTCTTCTTCTATTTTTCAAAAAACATAAGATGAGTTTTTGTTCCCTTACCTATAAAAAAAAGAATTTACTGAACTTATTGAACTAACCTCTCATTGATGTATTGTTTCATCGAGATTCAAATCACGATGTCATTTTATTGTTCCTGAATGGGCCCTTTCAATTTTTTTAGGTTCATGTTTGTTCTACTCCGGGAAAAGATCTACCCGAATTCTATTTGTACATATAGGGCAAATGATCTCAGTACCACTTTTTTTTGTTACGACTTCTTTTTCAATTTGTTTCATGTCTTCTCCAAACTATTCGATGTATTCATCATACTACTCCATTGGTTGGCAGTTTGAGATCGCTCCTATAGTAAGTATAAGAGTCGTTTATGATACAAGCGGTAATCGTACATATATTATCAATTTGTTACCAATTTGGTATTTTCTGAACGGAGCCTGGAGACTTTATTTTATCAGTCCAAGTCAACCATAAATTCTTCTAATTGATAATATTGATCCCCAATATAAATTGATCTAATTGTACTTCACGCTCCAAATGATTGATGGTTCACTCAATCTCAATACAATATTTCTTGGGCGAAACAGAGGATATCTCGATCGGGGGGGAGAACGGGTAAATCCCATATGACCCAATATGTCTGACAAGTCGCACTATACGTCAACCCAAACTGCATCTTCCTCTCCAGGACTCCGAAAAGGTACTTTTGGAACACCAATGGGCATTAAATTAAAGAAAAAAAATTAAGTACTATACTTCACTTTAATATGGAAACGTAACAATGGGTTTATTGTCTTCATCCTTTTTTCTGTTTATTCTATTTTCTAGATAGATTGATTGGAAGGTTTATAGAGTAAGATAGAATGAATAAAGAAAAATTTTAACGAACGGAGCAATCGATCGTTCGAATGATAAACAAGTATCTATGCATTCGTTCCCACAAAATGGGACCAATTCCCCCATTGCGTATTGGTACTTATCGGGTATAGAATAGATCTGCTTCTCTTTGTTCTTATGAACAGAATTGTTCCGTTATTTTCAATGGAACGGAATAAATATTAACTCTTTCTCATACAGAATCCACTGAAAAGGTTAGGTACTTAGGTACATAGTATAGTCCTTTCCAATGCGATAAAATAAGGTGACATAGTGTCTATTTATCTTTGATAAAGGGGTATTTCCATGGGTTTGCCTTGGTATCGTGTTCATACTGTCGTATTGAATGATCCCGGTCGATTGCTTTCTGTCCATATAATGCATACAGCTCTAGTTTCTGGTTGGGCCGGTTCGATGGCTCTATACGAATTAGCGGTTTTTGACCCCTCTGACCCTGTTCTTGATCCAATGTGGAGACAAGGTATGTTCGTTATACCCTTCATGACTCGTCTAGGAATAACCAATTCGTGGGGTGGTTGGAGTATTTCAGGAGGAACTATAACGAATCCGGGTATTTGGAGTTATGAAGGTGTCGCAGGGGCACATATTGTGTTTTCTGGCTTGTGCTTCTTGGCAGCTATCTGGCATTGGGTGTATTGGGATCTAGAAATATTCTGTGATGAGCGTACGGGAAAACCTTCTTTGGATTTGCCCAAGATCTTTGGAATTCATTTATTTCTCTCAGGGGTGGCTTGCTTTGGCTTTGGCGCATTTCATGTAACAGGTTTGTATGGTCCTGGAATATGGGTGTCCGATCCTTATGGACTAACTGGAAAAGTACAATCTGTAAATCCAGCGTGGGGCGCGGAAGGTTTTGATCCTTTTGTTCCGGGAGGAATAGCCTCTCATCATATTGCAGCGGGTACATTGGGCATATTAGCGGGTCTATTCCATCTTAGTGTCCGTCCGCCTCAACGTCTATACAAAGGATTACGTATGGGAAATATTGAAACTGTACTTTCTAGTAGTATCGCTGCTGTTTTTTTTGCAGCTTTCGTTGTTGCTGGAACTATGTGGTATGGTTCAGCAACTACCCCAATCGAATTATTTGGTCCCACTCGTTATCAGTGGGATCAGGGATACTTTCAGCAAGAAATATATCGAAGAGTTAGCGCCGGACTAGCCGAAAATCTGAGTTTATCGGAAGCTTGGTCTAAAATTCCCGAAAAATTAGCTTTTTATGATTACATTGGTAATAATCCGGCAAAAGGGGGATTATTCAGAGCAGGCTCAATGGACAACGGGGATGGAATAGCTGTTGGATGGTTAGGACACCCCGTCTTTAGAGATAAAGAAGGGCGCGAGCTTTTTGTACGTCGTATGCCTACTTTTTTTGAAACATTTCCGGTAGTTTTAGTAGATGGAGACGGAATTGTGAGAGCCGATGTTCCTTTTAGAAGGGCAGAATCAAAGTATAGTGTTGAACAAGTAGGTGTAACTGTCGAGTTCTATGGTGGCGAACTCAATGGAGTTAGTTATGGTGATCCTGCTACTGTAAAAAAATACGCTAGACGTGCCCAATTAGGTGAAATTTTTGAATTAGATCGGGCTACTTTGAAATCCGATGGTGTTTTTCGTAGCAGTCCAAGGGGTTGGTTCACTTTTGGGCATGCTACGTTTGCTTTGCTCTTCTTTTTTGGACACATTTGGCATGGTGCTAGAACCTTGTTCAGAGATGTTTTTGCTGGTATTGATCCAGATTTGGATGCTCAAGTGGAATTTGGAGCATTTCAAAAACTTGGGGATCCAACTACAAGGAGACAAGTAGTCTGATACAACATTGCTCTGGTATCTTTCGCCTCTATTTTTTTTGATTTGACATAAGGTACCGGAGAAATCTTGATTTGAATCACCATTTATTCTTTGACTCTTTACTTTTCTTTATATGGTAAATGATCCAAAACAAAATGAATAGGTGTGGAAGCTATAATTGTAAACCACGATCGAATCTATGGAAGCATTGGTTTATACATTCCTTTTAGTCTCGACTTTAGGGATCATTTTTTTCGCTATCTTTTTTCGAGAACCGCCTAAGGTTCCGACTAAAACGAAAAAAATGAAATAATTTTTCATTATCTCAATTGAAGTAATGAGCCTCCCAATATGGGAGACTCATTACTTCAACTAGTCCCCGTGTTCTTCGAATGGATCTCTTAGTTGTTGAGAGGGTTGCCCAAAAGCGGTATATAAGGCGTACCCAGTAAAGCTTACAAGTAAACCAGATATGGAGATGGCGACTAGGGTTGCTGTTTCCATTTTTAGATAATTTCAAGATCACAATAGATCTACGATAAGATCGTTTATTTACAACTACAACGGAATGGTATACAAAGTCAACAGATCTCAACCAATGAATAGTATTTTATGGCTACACAAACCGTTGAGGGTAGTTCTAGATCTGGGCCAAGACGAACTACTGTAGGGAATTTATTGAAACCATTGAATTCGGAATATGGTAAAGTAGCACCGGGCTGGGGGACTACACCACTTATGGGGGTCGCAATGGCTCTATTTGCGATATTCCTATCTATTATTTTGGAAATTTATAATTCTTCCGTTTTACTGGATGGAATTTCAATGAGTTAGGTTCATAAGAACTAGAAAGTCCTAGTTTTTCAATCAAAAAAATTACTTTACTTAAGAAAGACTCGGATTTCTAGACCATTCTGGTAGTTCGACCGTGAGATTTATTTGTTTCGGTATTTCCGGAATATGAGTGTGTGACTTGTTATAATTGATCCTATTGATAATACAGAAAATGGGCCTGTCATCTCTATCAAGATGATTCTACCTCGTCGGATATTTATTCTAGTATCTGGAGCACGGAATATATAGAATAGATCAAGAAAAGAAATATTTGAACTATGATTCATACCTACTATTTACTATTCAGACTTCGCAACCGGACTCAAAAAAAATTCAAATAGGTATTTCCTAAATCAAACGATTTTTCTTCTTTCAGTTTGAACAAAGGACAAATGTTTCTCTAGATTTTGTTGAGTCATTACATCCATTCATTGAATAAGTGATCATCAAACGGTTCTTACTCAGAGAACCTTTGAGTTTAGCTTGAGGCTTTGCTTGATTAAATCATCGTGGTTCTAGTATGAATCTGAGGTTTCAATTGATTCATAGGGTCTCAACAAGGGAATTCCTGTCGATAGCAAAACTATTATTAATCTGCATTACGCACAAAAAAACAACAAATCAAATAACAAATAAAAAAATAGGGAAGAGAAGATTCAAGAGGCCTGTACCGATCAACATAAAGAAAGACGGATGAGCCAACTTGATATTTTTGGCATTATCATCACAAAGAAGAGATTCCGGATTTTTGTTACTTCGTATCTTTGGGGCAAATCGAATCAAGTGGTTAAGAAGTTTTGAACTTTCTATTAC